ACATATTTGATAGCCTCTCCCATAAAAAAACTTGTAATACCAACTCCATTTGGAATTCTATCAATTATTTGTCTATCAAAAAAAGAATTTAGTTTAGCTAATTTTCTGACACTCGCAATTAAAGATACTCCATAAAAAGCATCTATGTAACCACAATTATATGACCAATCATATATGACATTTCCTATTTTATCTGCAACAAATTTTTTAGGAACATTTTTTTCAAATAAATTAAGTAAGTTCAAATTTTGTAAAGCCGAATAAACAGGTTTATAGAAAAAAGACGCTATAAATATTCCGAAAAAAGCTAGACTGACCGAAAAAGTAGCATTTGTCAAAAATTCAGACCAATCCACGGAATTGTTTGAATTTTGATATAAAGGGTCTATAGACGGAATTAAAAATTTTGATAATATGTCCAACCTCTCTTGATTGAAATTAATTCCTATGGCCCCAACGAACAAAGTAAATAGTACTAATAAAAGCATAGAAAATAGCATAGTATTGTCCGATTCATGAGGATAGAAACAACAAGAAGTCTTTTGATTACCAAAATAATAGGTAATATCCATAAAAAGACGTGTTATGCTTTTAACATTTCGATTAATTCGATGTGGATATATCTTCTTCCGAAAAAAAGAAGTCCTTTCATTATTATTCATTGTTAATAACGCTAATAAATTAATTTTATTTTTTAAAAAAAAATTTCCTTCTTTACCCCATAAAGATATTGAATAGAATGAACTATTTTTTTTTCCATTGAAATTTTCAAAATGAACGTTTAAATATCCTTCAAAAACAAGTAAATAGATCCGAAACATATAAAATGCAGTTAATCCTGCTGTAGAACAGGCTATTATTGCGAAAATTGGTGAATATAACCAGCTATCATTAAGAATCTGATCTTTGGACCAAAAACAGGCAAAGGGCGGAATACCACAAAGAGAAAGTGTACCCATTAAAAAAGCAGTTTTTGTAATTGGCGCATGTTTTGTTAAACCGCCCATAAGAACCATATTTTGACTTTTATCTGGAGAATATCCAACAATAGCTTCCATTGAATGAATAATGGATCCAGATCCTAAGAACAACAATGCTTTTGAATAAGCATGCGTAATCAAATGAAATAAAGCGGCTCGGTAAGAGCCCATACCTAGAGCTAACATCATATAACCCAATTGAGACATTGTAGAATAGGCCAAATTTCTCTTAATATCTTTTTGAGCAAGAGCTAAAGTAGCTCCTAAGACTACTGTTATTATACCTATGAAAGCTATTACATTCATTATGTAGGGTATAACTATGAAAAGAGGGAGAAGTCGAGCTACAAGAAAAATACCCGCCGCTACCATAGTAGCAGCATGAATAAGAGCGGAAATAGGAGTAGGCCCCTCCATAGCATCTGGTAACCATACATGAAGAGGAAATTGGGCAGATTTAGCAACGGAACCACAAAATAACAAGAGGGCACACAAACTAACAAAAAAAATATTAACCTCATTATTATAAATCAAGTTATTGAATATTTGAAACAAATCCCGAAATTCCAAACTACCAGTTATCCAATAAAAACCTAGAATTCCTAATAATAAACCAAAATCTCCTACACGATTAGTTACAAACGCTTTTTGACAAGCATTTGCAGCAATAGGACGTGTGAACCAAAAACCTATTAATAGATAAGAACACATTCCAACCAATTCCCAAAAAATATAAATTTGTATCAAATTAGAACTAGTAACTAACCCCAACATCGAAGTATTAAAAAAACTCATATAAGCAAAAAATCTCAAATATCCTTGATCATGAGACATATAATTATCACTATAAATAAGAACCAGAATACCAACAGTAGTGATTAATATTGACATAATAGAGGTAAGTGAATCGATCAAATAGCCAAACTCTAAATAAAAATCATTATTTATAGTCCAAGACCATACATATTGATAGATAAAACTGTTATTGATTTGATGAATCGACAGATCGACCGAAAAAATCATAACTATACTTAAAAAAAAAATACTAGGAAAAGCCCACATACGGCGAAGATTTTTTGTTGTCGTGGGAAAAAGCAGGAGCCCCACTCCTATTAACATAGGAACTGGAAGTGGAACAAAAGGTATGATCCATGAAGATTGATGTGTATATTCCATAAAATAAAGAAAATATTAGGATTCTTAATGAGTTTTGTTTCTTATTCGCCGGTTTTATCTCTTTTGTAAAGGGTTCAGTTAATAAAAAAGTGAACATAGTCAAAATGAGCTAATAACCCAATTCCTAAGTGAAAAATAAACTTTTTTTTTATTTAATAAGAAATAAAATAATAAATATTACTATTAATATTGATAAATAAAAAAGTTCAATTTTTTTGTTTTACTTTAGAGAAAAAAAAAAAGGGGGTGAATTCAGATAGAATAGATTAAGATATATGGCTAATTAAAGAACAATTCATTTTCATTTACAGAAGAAATGTCTTTCACATCGAACTGTGTATGTAGCAATGAAAAAACTATACTAGTTAGATGGCAGTTCCAAAAAAGCGCACTTCTATATCAAAAAAAAGAATTCGGAAAACTTTTTGGAAAAGGGGGGGGTATTGGACAGCATTGAAATCTTTTTCATTAGCGCAATCTATTTCTACGGGGAATTCAAAAAGTTTTTTTGTGTAACAAGAGAAAGTTGGAATAATCTGAATTAACTAGATTCAAAGAATATTTAATATAGATTTAATTTAATATAGAATTATCTATACATTTTTTATTTATATTAATTTATATAATAATTATTTATAATTTATTTTAATAAATAAGAATTCTATTATATTAATATTTCTATTATATTAATATATTAATATAATAGAATTCTTATTTATTATTTTAATGTTGACTAATAAATATTACATTTTTTTTTTTAATTGATTCTTTCAATCTCGACGATTGACTAAAAATAGGTTAGTATGATTTCGAGTAAGCCGCTATGGTGAAATTGGTAGACACGCTGCTCTTAGGAAGCAGTGCTAGAGCATCTCGGTTCGAGTCCGAGTAGCGGCATGGCATTTTATCTTCTAAAAGAGTCTAAAAGAGTAAGTCCTATAATGAATTCAATTCCCGATTTCTATTCTATTCTAGTATTCAGACCTTTGTTTTCATTTTTTTATGATATGATATTTTCAACTTTAGAGCATATATTAACTCATATATCGTTTTCAGTCGTATCAATTGTAATTTCAATACATTTGATAACCTTACTAGTCAATGAAATCGTAGGATTATATGATTCGTCCGCAAGGGGCATGATAATAACTTTTTTCTTTATAACGGGATTGTTAGTTACTCGTTGGATTTTTTTGAGCCATTTACCATTTAGTGATTTATATGAATCATTAATCTTTCTTTCATGGTGTTTTTCTATTTTTCATATGATTCCATGGTTAAAAAAGCATAAAAACCATTTAAGTACAATAATCGCACCAAGTGTTATGTTTACCCAAGGTTTTGCCACTTCAGGTCTTTTAACTGAAATGAATCAATCCGCAATATTAGTACCCGCTCTACAATCCCATTGGTTAATGATGCACGTAAGTATGATGATATTGGGCTATGCAGCTCTTTTATGTGGATCATTATTATCAGTAGCTATTTTAGTCATTACATTTTGCGAAGTCATACAAATTATTGGTAAAAACAATAGTTTGTATTTTTTAAATGAATTATTTTCTTTTGCGGAAATCAAATACATAAATTTGAATGAAAGAAATAATGGTTTACGAAACACTTATTTTTTTTCTTCTAAAAATTATTACAGGTCTCAATTTATTCAACAATTGGACCGTTGGAGTTATCGTATTATTAGTCTAGGTTTTATTTTTTTAACAATAGGTATTCTTTCAGGAGCAGTATGGGCTAATGAGGCATGGGGATCATATTGGAATTGGGATCCAAAGGAAACTTGGGCCTTTATTACGTGGACCACATTCGCTATTTATTTACATACTAGAAAAAATAAAAAATTGGAAAGTGTAAATTCTTCAATAGTGGCCTCTCTGGGCTTTCTTATAATTTGGATATGTTATTTTGGAGTCAATCTATTAGGAATAGGACTACATAGTTATGGTTCATTTGCATCTAATTGAATTAAAGTGAGTAAAAAAATCCTAACCTGACAAATAAAAATATAGAAAGTAATATATAAATAATAAATTTGATTTTTTCGATTATATATTAATATAATTATATATTAATATATTTTAAAATTAAGTTAATAAATATATTTAAGTTATAAAATTATAAAAAAAAATTTCTCATAAATCGTCGAGAACCCTTTAAATCAAGTAATATAGTGATTCAAGGGTTCTCACAAACACCAAACATATTCGATTACAATTCATTTTGTTAATCCAAAGGAAAAATCTTTTTTTACATTGTCCGTAGGGTTTATTTCTCTTTTTGATTTTATTCACGAAAACTCTCTATAAAAAATTAGATAGAATCGCTTCAACCTTGTCAACCGAGAATGAAAAAATAAAATCCGGATAAATACCAATACTTATTACGGGTATAAGGATAGAAATCGAAATAAATAATTCGCGTGGCCCAGAATCAAAAAAATAAGAGTTTGGGGTATTAAAAAGCTTGTATCCATAGAACATCTGCCGTAACATAGATAATAAATAAATAGGAGTTAATATCATTCCAATTGCTGTTACAAAAGTAATTAGTATTTTTGTCATTAAAAGATATTTTTGGCTAGTAATTATTCCAAAAAAAACTATTAATTCTGCAACAAAACCACTCATGCCCGGCAATGCAAGAGAAGCCATTGAGAAGATACTTAAAACCGTAAATATTTTTGGCATTGGGATAGCCATTCCGCCCATTTCGTCGAGATAAAGAAGACGTAGTCTATCATAACCAGTTCCCGCCGAGAAAAAAAGCGCAGCGCCAATAAATCCATGAGATATTATTTGTAAAATGGCCCCATTCAGTCCCGTATCGCTTATAGAACCAATTCCTATAATAATGAAACCCATATGAGATATTGAGGAATAAGCTATTCTTTTTTTTAGGTTACGTTGACCAAGAGATGTTAAAGCTGCATAGATTATTTGAATGGAACCTAATATCATTAACCATGGGGAAAATATAGAATGGGCGTGGGGTAATAATTCCATATTAATTCGAACCAACCCATACGCTCCCATTTTTAATAAAATTCCAGCTAAAAGCATACAAGTGCTGTAATGTGCTTCTCCGTGGGTGTCTGGTAACCATGTATGGAAAGGTATAATCGGCAATTTGACAGCAAAAGCAATAAGAAATCCTATATAGAATATTATTTCCAGCACTATGGAATATGATCGATTAGTTAATATTTCTAAATTTAATGTTGGTTCATTAGAACCATATAAACCAATACCCAGAACTCCCATTAATAAGAAAATAGAACTTCCTGCAGTGTACAAAAGAAACTTTGTAGCTGAATACAAACGTTTCTTCCCCCCCCACATGGATAAAAGTAGATAAACGGGAATTAATTCTAACTCCCACATGATGAAAAAAAGTAAAACATCTCGAGAAGAAAAAGGTCCTATTTGACCACTATACATTGCTAACATCAGGAAATGAAATAATCTAGATTCTCGAGTAACCGGATGAGCTGCTAAAGTAGCTAAAGTAGTGATAAATCCCGTCAATAAAATAGGTCCTATAGAGAGTCCATCTATTCCAAATCTCCAGTAAAAATCAAAAAAATTAATCCATTTATAATTTTCCGTAAGTTGAATTAATGGGTCATCCCATTTAAAATGATAACAAAATGTATAAGTTGTTAGAAGAAGATTTATTAAACATATACAAATGCTATACCATCGAATTACCTTATTTCCTCTATGAGGAAATAAGAAGATTAGAGAACCCCCTACTATTGGCAAAACTACAACTATTGTTAACCAAGGAAAATCATTCGTGATAAAAATAAGATACAATTTGAAATGAAAAAACCTGTTCTCAAAATAAAGATTTTAAATCTTTATTTTGAGAACAGGTTTTTTCCAATAAAAAATATTCCTCTGCGTTGTTTTTTGAAACGTATATCAATAAGCTAGACCCATGCTTCGTGTTGTTTCATGCCATAAATAAACTCGAACACTTAAAAAATCTGTTGGACAAGCAGATTCGCACCTTTTACAACCAACACAATCCTCTGTTCTTGGAGCAGAAGCAATTTGCTTAGCTTTACATCCGTCCCAAGGAATCATTTCTAATACATCTGTAGGACAAGCTCGAACACATTGAGTACATCCTATACATGTATCATAAATCTTTACTGAATGTGACATTAGATATATAGTAATTTTTGATGTTTCAAAATAAAAAAAAAAATTTCGATCTAGAAAACTTGTAAATAAATCATATATTTAGATTCCAGATGAATCAATAATTTACCAGAACCTTAGCATAATAAAAACTGAAACTTCGGAATCAATTGATAAGAAAAAAAACTAAGATACTTTGATTTCTTACGTTTTAGCAAACATAATCGTAAATTGTATAACACACATGCTAATTTGATTCGATGAATATTATACTATTATATCTAAATTTTACTTTTTCGAATTAATTATGATTTAAATACTATTTATTCAACAAATTCGATTGATTGATACAAATTGATTTTCTATTACGAGAAATCGAAGAAACAATAGCCAAACCAATAGCTGCTTCAGCAGCTGCAATAGCTATAACAAAAATTGAAAAAATATTCCCTTTTAATTGGCGACTATCAAAAAAATCAGAAAAAGTTACAAGATTTATATTAACTGCATTCAATATAAGTTCAAGACACATAAGGGCTCTAACCATATTTCGACTAGTGATCAATCCATAGATACCTATACAAAATAAATAAGCACTCAAAATAAGTACATGTTCAAGCATCATTAACTAACTCCTTATCAATTTCGACTCGTTTCAATATGAACAACAATTCAACGGAATCAATTGACTAAAAATATAACAAGTCTGGAACACAAGAATATATTAACAATAAAAATAAATTTCTACATAAACACTTTATTCACGTTCACATAGAATTCTTGGATTTTTATTACTAGTTATAAAAATTTATTACTGACGAGCCACAACAATTGCACCTATCAAAGCAGATAAAAGGATTATTGAAATAAGTTCAAACGGAAGAAAAAAATCTGTTGATAAATGAATTCCAATTTGTTGACTAGTACTTATCAAATCCTGCTCTACAATCTGATTTAGTCTTGTAGTCCAAATAATCCCATACCATGATGTATCTGAAATAGTAGTTATTAATGAAATAAAAATACTTGTACAAACCATCAAAGTAATTCCATCACCAACGGTCCAAAGAGCAAAATCTTGATAATATTCTGAACTATTCAGAAACATCACAGCAAATAAGATTAAAACGTTTATAGCTCCTACGTAGATAAGTAACTGTGCTGCAGCTACAAAATAGGAGTTTGATAAAATATAGAATAAAGATATACAAACAAGAACCAGTCCCAACGAAAAAGCAGAAAAAATGGGATTAGTAAGCAATACAACTCCTAGACTTCCTAATACAAGACCGGATCCTAGAAAGACTAAAAGAAAATCATGTAGCGGTTCAGGCAAATCCATTATATGAAAAATAAAAAAAAAAATAAATCGAAATTTCATGACCTTATTGATACAACCAAGAGAAGGTTTTATATACTAAATTTATCTCCGTATTGAATTAAATCGAATCCTAAGTAGTGCGAATTAATATAGATAGAGTTAGGACCAAATTTAAAACTAAACTATATAGAATATTTACTTTTTATAATATTTTTTTTATTAATTATAAATAAATTTATTTTATTTGAATTATTCGAATTGTATAATCATTAATTACTGACATTGGTAAACGACCTAAAGCAATTTGATTATAATTCAATTCGTGCCGATCATAAGTCGAAAGTTCATATTCTTCAGTCATTGATAAACAATTTGTTGGACAATACTCAACACAGTTACCACAAAATATACAAATTCCGAAATCAATACTGTAATTGAGCAATCGTTTCTTTCGAATATCAGTTTCCAATTTCCAATCAACAACGGGTAGATCTATAGGACACACACGAACACATACTTCACAAGCAATGCATTTATCAAATTCAAAATGAATTCGACCGCGGAAACGTTCCAATGTGATTAATTTTTCATAAGGATATTGAATAGTTACAGGTAAACGATTTGTGTGGGATAAAGTAATCATGAAGCTTTGACCAATGTACCTCGCAGCTCGGATTGTTTGTTGACCATAATTCATGAACCCAGTTACCATAAGGAACATATCGTGAATATCCATGAATATTTTGTTTTGTTTCTTTCTATTGTTTAAGACAAGTTATGAATACAGCAAATCAATCTTTTACAGTGAAAACAGTTGAGACGAAGTTGTTAATAATAGATTACCGAGAGAAATAGGTAAAAGAAATTTCCACCCAAGATTTAATAATTGGTCCATTCTTAGCCTAGGCAAAGTCCATCTTGTTGCGATAGAAACGAACAAGAACAAATAAGTTTTAGCTAGTGTAATAAAAATACCAATTGTAGTTCCAAAAACTCCATATGGTTTATTTATTTCAAAAAATCCAGAAACAAGTATGTACGGAATAGAGATATTCGAACCGCCCAAGTAAAGAACTATTACAAATAATGAAGAAATTAATAGGTTTAAATAGGAAGCAACGTAAAATAAACCAAATTTGATACCCGAATATTCGGTTTGATAACCCGCTACTAATTCTTCTTCCGCTTCTGGTAAATCAAAAGGTAATCTTTCACATTCTGCTAGGGAAGAGATTAAAAAAACGATCAAACCTATAGGTTGACGCCATAAATTCCACCCCCAAAAACCATATTTTGATTGCGCATCAACTATATCAACTGTACTTAAACTGTTAGATAATCCTAGTCGGTGATAACATTACTGTTGCCATCGCTATTACAGAACCGTACATGAGATTTTCACCTCATACGGCTCCTCAAAAGCCTTAAATCTAAGAATCACGCCGATTATTTATCTCTTTTATAAAATAATATATATCCCTAATAAGATAAGATTCAAATCTATCGGATGGTTCTGAATTAGACGAGTTTAATTCTGTCTGTTCTAATAAATAATAAAAAGAAATTCAATTTTATAAAAGATACAAAAGATACTTCTGAATTGATCTCATCCCTTAAAAATGTTAAAATTTGAAATTGTTGAGTAATAACTTAACTATTCAATAAAATACTCTTTTAGAATTATCAATAACCCCCCATCGTTTTCGATTACGAAAAATAATTACACATTAGTTTATGAATTATGACATGAATTCTATCTCCATGAAAAGGGATATAAGAAACCCCCCCCCCCTGTTTTTTTTTCATTCTATTATTTTTTGGTTCCTATTCTTCTTTTTTTGCAAGTAAAAGGGGTACTTAAAAAAAAAATTAAAGGATTATTTCGTTCCTGATAGTCATTTATTTAATCAGTGGCGAGGAGCATACTCTGGATCGGAATTGTGGGGAGTACTGCCCGATTTTTTCTACCAACTTAAGCCCCAATTAATATTCTTTTTCTATTATGCGTAAAAGCTCTTTTGGATAATTTACGTAATCTGCGTTACAAATCCTTTGTGTATCTTGGTGTTTCTAACCACCCACTCATTTATTCTTATTAACCCCCTTATTTATGTTAATACATGTATATGATAATTCATATTCATACAAACTAGCGAAAACTCAATAAGGTTGGTCTTTTGAGCCCGCTTCAAGACAGGATGTTTAATAACTCAATCTTGGGGTAAACGGACTCTTCTCCTTATAATTTTATTTTTTATTCTTATACATAGAAAATGAGACTCAATTTTTTTACTACAATTTTAAAAATCATCAGCCATAAATTATATTCAATAGAAGTTGTTTTATTTCACTCATATAACTATCAGATTTAGTTCTTCAATCCAAATTGCGAATAATAATAATGAAGAAAATGAATTTATGGAATTTATTCTACCCCTTTCCTATAAAGAAAGGAGCATAGCAATATAGCATAGCATCGAAAAGGTTCTGTCTCAACGAATCGCACGTAGAGATATTGATAACACACATAGAGTTAATGGTATTTCATAACTAATCGATTGAGCAGCAGCTCGTAGACCACCCAAAAAGGAATATTTATTATTTGATCCATATCCTGACATAAGAAGTCCAATGGGAGCAATACTCGAAATAGCAATCCATAAAAAAACACCGATATTGAGATCAGATAAAACAAAGTTATAGTCAAAAGGAATTACTGAATAGCTTATTAGAATTGATATGACCGATATGGATGGTCCGATACTGAATAAACGGATATCTCCTCTAGATGGAATAAGATTCTCTTTGAAAAGTAGTTTTGTTCCATCTGATAGAGCTTGAAGAACTCCTAAAGGACCGGCGTATTCCGGTCCAATACGTTGTTGTATCCCTGCAGATATCTCTCTTTCTAACCATACAATTGCTAGTACACTTATTGTGATTCCCAATACAAGAGTCAAAATAGGGGCAAGTATCCATAGAATTCCATAGACCTCTTTTAAAGATTCCAATTTGGAAAAAGAATTGATATCTTGTAATTCTGTTGTATCAATTATCATTTCAACGATCAACTTCTCCCATAATGATATCTATGCTACCAAGTATTGTCATAATATCAGCCAATTTCATTCTTTTAACTAATTGAGGAAGAATTTGCAAATTAATAAAACCCGGTGGACGAATTTTCCATCTCCAAGGAAAACCATTCTGATCTCCTATTAGAAAAATTCCCAATTCTCCCTTTGGGGCCTCAACTCTTACATACAGTTCTTGTTTTGGCAATTCAAAAGTAGGAGACGGTTTTTTACTAATGAATCGATATTCAAAATCATCCCATTCTGGTTCTTTTTCTCTATCAAAGCAACGCATTTCTAAATTCTCATATGGACCGCCGGGAATTCCTTCCAAAGCTTGTTGAATAATTTTTATGGATTCCATCATTTCACCAATTCGAACTAAATAACGAGCTAATGAATCTCCTTCTTTTTGCCATTGAACTTCCCAATCAAATTCCTCGTAACACTCATAATTATCAACTTTACGCAGATCCCATTGTATTCCGGAAGCCCGAAGCATCGGTCCTGATAAACCCCAATTTATTCCTTCCTCTCCACCAACTATGCCTACTCCCTCAACCCGTTCTAAAAAAATTGGATTTCTCGTAATAAGTTTTTGATATTCAACAACCCTTGTTAAAAAATAATCGCAGAAATCCAAACATTTATCTATCCAACCATGAGGTAGATCAGCCGCTACCCCTCCGATACGAAAAAAATTATGCATCATTCTCATACCTGTCGCAGCTTCGAATAGATCATATATTAATTCCCTTTCTCTGAAAATATAAAAGAAAGGAGTTTGTGCACCAATATCTGCCATAAATGGTCCCAGCCATAGTAGGTGAGAAGCTATACGACTCAATTCCAACAAAATTACTCGGATATAGCTGGCTCTTTTAGGTACTTGAATATTTCCCAACTGTTCCGGCCCGTTTACGGTTATTGCTTCTGTGAACATAGTAGCTAAATAATCCCAACGTGTTACATAGGGCAGATATTGTATAATTGTTCGGTTTTCCGCTATTTTTTCCATCCCTCTATGTAAATACCCCAATATTGGTTCACAATCAATAACATCCTCACCATCCAAAGTAACAATAAGTCGAAGAACACCATGCATTGATGGGTGGTGAGGGCCCATATTGACTATCATGAGGTCTTTTCTTGTAGCTGGTACATTCATAGGTTTTTCCTCGATTCATTCTTCCATGAATTGTTTAAAACAAAAAAAAAAGTTCATCAAAATTCAAGATCTAAAAAATCGACTAATTCAAAATGATTCTTCAAATTAACGAATTTTTGACTCCCGAATATCCAACTGATTTATTAATTTTTTATAACGTATTCCATTTTTCTTTGACAAATAAGACAGCAGTCGTTGCCGTTTTCCCAGAATTTTACGTAAACCTCTTTGAGATAAATAGTCTTTTCGGTGCAATTCCAAATGTGAAGTAAGTCGTCGTATCTTATTGGTGAAATTGAATACTTGAAATTCAACCGATCCCGGATTTTCTTCCTTCTTTTTTTCTTGTGAAATAATTGGTATAAATGCATTTTTTACCATAAAATGAAAGTTCCTCTCCCCTTTTTATAGATATTTTTTTATTGATCAGTAATAGTAATGACACTAATTTTTAATTTTGTATATACAATAATCTTAAATTCCTTAAGAATTCCTTATTTTTTTTTTTCAAATCAATCCAATTAAAATAGGTATAAAAAAAAAATACTCTATTTATGCATTAACAAAAAAAATGTACACTTACAAAAATGCGACGATTGATTTTGTTAATTTTTTGATTTAATGGATACATTATTTCATTGAATTAGTATCCATGCCTCATTAGCACAATGTATGTGCACATTTAGGTGTGTGTGTATCCGTTTGGTTTTGTGTACCGGAACCGGATATGTTACGGTAATAGGAATAGAATATATAAAAAAGAGTAGAGTGTAGATTAACGAATTTTCAATCGAGGATACATATGTATCCTCACTATACTGAAATGGCTTCCATTATTGGTATCAAACCAATAGCGATTCATACAAGCTAAATCTTCTAAACGATAAATTGGCCAAAGAAATAATTTTAAATTGATTAGGTTTTTTTTTTTTTCTCTATCAAAATCTTTATTTTTAGCCAAAACTTGACAACAATTATTGACTTTATTCTCATTGGAAAATGTTGTCTTTCTATAGACACTATTTCTAGAATTGAAACAAATTAGAATTCTCAATTCTCTACGACATATGGCGGATAAAATATTTTCAGGAACGGGCAAATCATAATGCTCTTTTTCTTGATTTTCTGTTATCTTTTGATCTCGTGTTTGTATAATGGGTTTATCAAAAGTCTTCTTATCAACACGACCTTTTTGGGGGTATCTTTGGTTAATTTGGCACTTACTCTTATGAATCAACGAAAAGCCTATGGTTTGATACATAATAAATTGTTCATCGTTTTTTCTAGATAAACGAGCTGGTTCAATAATTAATATTCCCTTTTTCATCAATTCTTTATTTTTCCCCAACTCTCTAATAGTTAAATCTTTATGATTCTGAATCACCATAATATCTAGATTTAGTTCTCCTCTTTGAATAGAGGCTATAGCAATTTCTTTTAGATTTATCAATCTAATCAGGAGACAATATACTTTGATATTATTCATTATTCTTTGATTTAAGGAACCCTTCCAGTTCAATTGAAAACTCAAATAGTTTCTTAGTAATAAATTGAGTTCTGCTTCTATCTTGTTCTTGTATTTCTTTTTTTTCTTTGTACTGTCCGATCCTTCGGAATCTTCTTCAATATCTTCTTCAATATCTTTTTCTTGATGGTTTGAGAGAGATGATTCCAGATCTACTCGACCCGCGTATTCTGCTTTTGTTTGATTTCGAGTCTCTAACTCTAATTCAAGAGATTTTTTTTTTGATGGTCTAAAACTAAAAACATTTTCTATTTTTTTTTTCTTTCCAGTAATGTTTTTATTTTCACTAACATTTTTATTTACATTAAAATTTATAAAAAGTAATTGGATTGGTACGATCCACGGATTATTCGTATATGCATTATAAAATATCACAAATTTTGAAAATAACAAAAATTCTAGATTCGATATGAAACGATTTTTTATTTCTACATTCATGCCCATCCAATCAAAATACTTTCTATCCAGATTTTTTTTCATATCTATAATATAACCTTCTGCTATAGAATTCGTGATAGAAATATCACCAGTTATATCAAATAATTTTTGTTTACATATGTTGTAATTATAACAAATCGATTGCTTTTTATTTGCTTGGAATGGTGATCTATATCCATAAATATAAAAATCCTTCTTATCTACATAATTAATAGATTTATATGATAAAAGATCATATCCATATTGTTTTTTCAGTTTTTTTTTTAATGAGTTTACTTGTTGTTTTTTGTAACGAATTAATCGGTTTTTTTCATATGAATCACATTTGGTTAAATCTTGATTTTCAGCCACACGACGTTCATTAATTCTATTTCTCCATTTTTGTGGTACTAATCTAGACCATGTGTTCTGAGATAAATCATATTGATAATGACTCTTTAACCAATTTGTCCACTGATTCATTACAGAATCGAGGGGGTTCTTATGGCTTAATTTGAAATGAAATATTCCGTGTACTCCAAAAAAATAATCCTTTATTTCATTCTTAAGAAAAAAAGATCTTCGATGATATTCAAAAACAGATCTTAACTTATATACGTTAATAACTTTGGTTTGAGATAATTTATAAAATACATATGCCTGTGATAAAGACGATAGGTCATTCTGTGAATTTGTATTCCTAATATTATAAGATTTTTTTATAATCTTAATAAGTTGAATTATACTTTGATTTGTTTTATCAGTATTGTAAATGGATTTATTTATAATTTTTTTTGTTGATTTAAGAAAAAGTTGTATAATGATCCTAGAAATACTAATCATATATATAAAGACTATGTATACTTTTTTCATGAAAAATTTAAAAAAAGAATACGATTTACGGGTTAATCTAGTATTTCTTCTTTGAAATATCTGCCAATTTTTTTTTTTTAATTCGAATCTTTTAGTATCATAAGTTGTTTTGTCCCAACTAATATTTATCTCTGAAGTTATAAACCCCCTTCTTTTCTTTTTCTTTTCTTTTATCATTTTTTCTATTTGCTTTCTGGTTGTTTTTTTTTTAGCATTAAGATTTTTTATTTTTTTTTCTGTCAATGAAGAATTTGTCCAATTAATAGATTGAATTGGAATGGGTGATTCGTAAATTATTGGATTCTTCGTATTGATTGTTGAATCTTTTTTTTCACTCAATTCATATTTTTTTTTGAATCGAAATAGAAATAAAGAATTGCGGAATTTTTTTATTTTTTCGTTTAGAAATAAAATACTTTTTATAACATTTTTGATAATACTTTTGATGATCCATTTGATTGTATCTTTTGAAACATTTAGAAATAATTTTGTTCTTTCATTTAAAACTTTTAGAACTAAAAAAAAAAAAAATTTAAATTTTTTCATTTTTTTTTTTAGTTCTTTAAAAATGGGATAAAAAAAAAATGAAAGTCGATTTTGGGGATAACCAGAAAAAGGCAATTCTACTTCCATTCCCCAAATTGTTAAAAAGCAAAAGTCCTGTTTTTTTTTTTTTTCCTTTTTTTTTATTGTCGGATCTTTTTCCGTTTCAGAGTATTGTAGCTTAGATTTGTGCCAAGGTTTCAGACGAAAAGGAAATAAGATCTTTATCTGAATACCGTCTGTTAGCCATTTTTTCGGAAATTCTCTTTCGGATAATTGAACGCCATTATAGGTGCATTTAATATACATTTCTCTATTCCAATCCCTAAAATCTTCTGACCATTCGGGAAATTGAAATAATAGTATACGAACGATATTTTTAGTTATTATCAATGAAGGTAATATAATATATTTTCTAAGAATCGATTGGGTTATTAATAAAAAACCTCTTATTACTTGAGCAATTATAATGCTATCCCAGGCTTCTCCTATTTCTATACGTCTTTTTTCTTCTTTTTCCTTTTTTTTTCTTTTGTCCTCTTCTTTCTCACTTTCTTTTGTCTTTTTATCTGTATAATCCGAAATTTTAAATTCTGTATTTTTCCGCATCCAATTTTTGAACATAAAAAATATTTTCATTGGTTCAAAAATATCAAGAGAAAAGAACAAAGGTTTCTCAATTTTGTACAAAAAAAGAGGCGAATGTACACTTCTTAGAAAGAGTTTCCAAGTACCTATTTTACGCCTTTGAGCGCGTATAGATCCTTTGATTATGTCTCGCCGAAAATCTGATTGTTGTGAATAACGTATTAAAGCCAATTCCTTTTTTTTATCAGTATTATCAGCATCCTTAGTATCACTATAAGTATCTTCATTCTTTGAGTTATTAGTAAAAATCACTACACGTTTGGCTTTTCTGGAACGAATACCATAACTCTCTGCTTGATTTTTTCCCTTCAGTTGTTGCAATTCATCTATTAATTTATATGACCATCGAGGAACTTTTTTACTGATTTCTTTTATTCCAATACATTTTTTTCTATTTACAATTGTTTTACCGTTCAGATCAGTTCTAATTGTGTCGAATAAGAATTTGATTTTTATTTTTTTTTCTTCGAAATCCATTTTTACTTGTTTCTGTTCTCGAAATAAATAAAGTGTTTCAAAATTCACGCTTGATACCGATTTTCCTGAAATTTTATTGATTAAGTTCAGAAAAAAACAAATTTTAGTTAATAATGATTTGATATTTAATCTACCTATTTTCTGTTCAAATTCTGAATAATTACTATGAATATTAAAAAGGATACCATGAGTCTTATTTATCCAAATGTCATTTTTTTTGTAAGTTTCATTTTTGATTGAGGTTGAAAAACATTTTTTGATTCGTCCACGACAGGGTCCGTTCAAGAAAGGATCATATATTTTAGGTAAGTATTTTGTTTTAGTCTCATCATTACACAATCTAATTCGTTTTTCGAATATATCCAGAGGAATAAATTCTTTATCTAGAACTGTTGCCCTATTTATAAATTCATTGCTTAGTTTCTTTGTTTTTTCTTCATTAGGAAAGTTCCAATAATTAGACAATTGATCATAGGAGGTTTTTTCTCTTGTGAGTAAAGAAATTTTTGTTTCCATTAGTTTTAGAAAAGTCGACAAATTGGGTGGATACGTAAAAGATGTTTTTTCTTTTTCATCACTTTGACATGTATCAAAAAAAAATTGTGAAATTTCATTTCTTATGACATTTTCAAATTGATCATTTTTTATATATCGCAATGGACGATTCCATCGTTTATAATCGAAAAAAATGATTACAAAATTTTTTTGAAATCGGAAGATATATTTCTCCTTTTCTTTTTTCTCTTTTTCCCGAATTTCTTCATATATTTTATTCTTTTTATTTTTTTTATTAATCTTTTTAGTAATTTGTTCTTGTTTAGTTCCTGCCGTTTCCGAAGTTCTTTCGACATCGATTTTTCTTTTTTTATCAATTTCATTCCTTTCTTGAATTTCTGACAATTTCTTACTAAAAAAAGCTGACGGTGTTCTGCCCAAATAGTATAAACAAGTAATAAATAAAAAAACAATAAAGATTTGAGACATCGAATTTATAAATTCTGACATAATGTACTTATTAGATCGAATAGGTACATTAGATTGAATCGAATTATTTTGCTTTATCCAGACTAATATCAATCCAATCCATTTCATCAAAAAAGTGTGACCAATTAACCAACCAACAAAACTACTTGTTAAA